ATGGCTGTTCCAAAAAACGTGACGATTGGAATATTGTACGGATTTTTATCAACTTTATCTCTTGGTCCAAACTTTTTCTTTTCTTTAAGAACTTTTCTTTTTATCGGAATCCCAGAAGGCAAAGTCTTTGTTAGTGGATCTTTTGCAGGACAATTTTTAATATATCTATCTATCTATTATGCTCCATTTTACCAAACATTAATAAAACCTCATTTAATGTCTTTAGTAGTTTTGCCTTACTTAGTTTCCCGTTTTTTTGTATATAAAAAAAAACGGGAAATACAAACTGTTTTTTGCTCATTGCAAAAAAACTGTACTTTTTTTATAGATGGATGTCTTATTCAATTGCTTAACCCTGTTATTTTTGGCAATTCGACATTAACAAGACTTATTAATGTTTTTCTTTTTAGATATAGTTCTAATTTTGTTTTTGTTCTTTGTGTTTTTTGTGGCTATGTTGGGAGTAATTTACTTTTGCTTCATTTTATAAAATTGCTATTTATCCGTTTGAACAAAAGTACATATACAAACTATCAAATAAAAAGATTTTGTGGTCTAATTTTTTTTTGTTATATCTATTGTTTCCTAGGATCAGTACGAATACCATGCTCTATTTATCCGTGGCGAACAAATTTCTCTTGGGTAAAAAATGATAACGAACAAACAGATCAAAGTTTAGTATGGGACCTTGAAAAAGGTACATTTTTAGAAAAAAAGAAAGAAGATAGTTTAGTCCAAAAAAATACTTTTTCAAAATGGAAAAAATTATGGCCTTTGGAATGGCCTGTTTTATTTTTTAATTATCAGAGATGGATACGAAATACATACATAAAACCTGGCGTAAGTTTCTTACCTTTTCTAAAAGACCGAGTATCCCAATACTTTTTTGGTCACTGCTATAGTGACGGTAAAGAAAAGCTTTGTTTTACATTATTACCAACGAAATTTATCTTAGCTAAAAATTTAGAAAATTTGAAAAAAACTTATTCTCATAATGATAAAATATGGACAAATAATTTGAAAAATAGAAAAAATGTTTTATGGAAAGAATTTAGGAATAGAGTAAATAGAATCAATAAAGCCGAAACTCTAGCGAGAGAAGAAAACCAAAAAAGATATACAGTTACAGTTAAGCCAATTCGAGTCTATGATTGGGCTTTAACTTTTCAACCAACTATGATCAAATTCGTTCTCCGACGTGTATACCAACTGATAAAAGAAAAAACTATACTTTGGCCTAAAAAAAGAAAAATGTGGATCCAGGAACGCGCGGGAAGTACAAAGAAAGAAGCATTGGAAAAAAAAATACAATTAACACTCTCTCGAGGAGAAACTTTTCAAGAATTTGAAGATCCTTTACTTTGTAAATCATCTCGTTTGTTAATGAAATATTATAAACTAGTAGAAAAATTATCGATGACGAGATGGAAAGCATTTGGGAAAGTATATAACGAGGAAAGAAAAAAGCGAAAAGAAGAAAGAGCAATAGAAATTTTATGGAATAAATTAGAAAAAAGATTGAAGAAAAAAGAACTACAGGAAAAAGAGTATAAAAATGTTTACGAAATGCAAAAAGGAAGGGATTCAATTACTTTCGAAATGTTTCCTGAAGAAGAAGAAATCACACCTGAAGAAAGACTTCTTCTTGCTATGGGACGAATAAAAGAAAAATTAGATTTTTATGATACAGTAAAAAATCGTTTTATTCTTCGGTTTGAAAAAACTGAACAAGACTTAATTGAACAAATTATTGTTGAAGAACAACAAAAAAAAGAACAGATGATAAAAAGTAGAACATTTTTTGATCTGTTAGATTTTTCTGATTATCAAAAGAGAAAAAATTTGCAAAACTCATATGTATATTACATAAAAAAGTCAAAAAATATAGTTTTTCATAGCTATTTTTATGGTATTAAAAGTATTTGTAGTTCTTCGCTTGAAAAAGAGAACGAATATATTAAGCTTATTTTTATGGACTCAAAAAAGGAAAACGAGAAAATGCCTTGGAACTACTTTTCTTTCGATCATGTTCGTTCAATATTTCCTAATATTGAATCTTTTTCGCAATGGAAATATTTCAATTGTAAAGATCCTTTTTTTGAAAACAAAAAGAAAGAAAAAAATATAGTAATAAAAACTATATCACAAATAAATCGTAATAAGGTTTACACATATTTTCTGTTCAAGCTTCTTTATAAACAAATTAATGATAAAAACTTTCCCTATAAAAACATTATCAATTTGTTTTTAGTTTTGAAAGATAAAAATAGGCATTTAGTTTTTATCTATTTTGAAAAATTAGAATCGAAAATAATTGAGGAAGAAAAACTCAAAGAAACAAATAAAAGTAAAGACATAGAACTTAATTCTATACAAAACAAAGAGATGAACTTGTCCACCCCTTCTTTTCAAAAAATTGAAGAAAGTGAAGTTCGAAAAGAACTACCTCAATGGGAATCTGATTTGATTCAAGATTTTTTATACGAAGAACAAACAAATAAATCAGATTTTCGCGCAGCTCCTTTAAAAAACGCAGGATATTATGAAGACGAATATGGCGATGATACAGAATTATTTGTCAGAGCTAAACATGCTTCGTGTAATAATCGTTTATACATGTTTAAAGGAAGCATAAGATCTCGAAAAGGAAGATCTATTAAACCTTTTCGTCTGAATTTTAGATCTTTAAAAAAACAAATACATTCTCCTGTGGTTTGTAGAATGAAAAACAAGTCTTATATAAATAGAAAGATAGACTTTCAGATAATTTTGGTTTCGATTCTAAATTTCCGTATTAGAAGTTTATGTAAAATGGTTGTTCAAGTCTTTTTAAAAATAAATAATAAGTTTATTCAAAGATTGAATCCATCAGCTATGGATAAACAATCAAAAATAGTGAAAAACCTAAGAATATCCGTGTATAAAAAAAAATATTATGCAAATTTAGCTAAATTGGATCATCATGTGTTTCATAGAATTAGGGGACCTTTATTAATAGCTCAAGCTTTCTTGAGAAGAAAACTAGTATTACCTTTATTGATTGGTATTAAAAATATCGGTCGCATTTTATTATTACAAGTTCCAGAATTTCAAGAAGACTGGGAAGAACTTTCTCAGGAAATTTATATAAATTGTACCTTTGACGGTATAGAATTTTCTGAAGAAAGCCGTCCAGGCAAATGGTGGGAAGATGGTTTTCAAATCAAAATTTTGAATCCTTTTCGTTTAAAACCTTGGCATAAACCGTTGGATACCAGTCATAGAGTTAAACCTACCTATATGTCGATAGGAGGATATGAAGTTTATACCCCTTATGGTAATAAGGTACGAACACTCGGTTTTTGGCAACCGCTTTTAGTAGAAATAAAGAAGAAACTTTCGGAACTTTCAGTAGATTTTAGTTTAACCTTTCCGTTTTTTAAAGAAGAAAACTTCTTCTCGAATATAAAAAGAGTTCAAGATCAAATTAAAAGTATTTACTCGAAAGAAACAAATATCCATTCTCAAAAAAGATTAAATCAAATTTGGTCTAAGAACAAGAACGAATGTTTTTCAGAAAAAAATATCCAAAAATTGAGTTATCTAGATCATGATACTTGGATAATTCAAATAAAAAATAGTCTCAATTGTTTAAAAGAAGACATTCAAAAAAAATATCATGAATCATATGCTATACAAAACGAAATAGATAATTTAAGAAGAAAAATAATTAATAAGAATAAGCAATTAGAGCAATCATCTTTGACGGGAAACTCAAAAAAAAACAACATTTCAAAAAATGGGCCACTAATCAAAAATTGGTTCTTTTTTTTGCAAAAATTTGATCAAATTTTTGCTATTTACAGAGATGTTTTTTTTTATTTTTTTAGAAATCTTATTTATTTATCTAGGATTTATTTCACAAGACCTCTGATAAGAATTTTTAAACGAATATTTTTTTTCAATAAAAAGCAAGTAGTAAACCTTTTTTGTCTTACTCATGATAAGAGACTTTCTCAAGCATATGTTTTCCACGATGTATGGCGTTGTGTAACAAAAGATAAATCTATTTTAACACAGTTTTTTGAAAAAAAAACTTCGTCGTATCCATTCATTAAAAAAAACATAAAAAAATTTTTATTAGATCCAAAAAGTGGATATAAAGAACCTCAACAATATAAGAAAAAGAATTGGAAACATTGGATAAATTGTTATGATCGTTACGATTTAAATTCAGAATTCTTATGGTCTTATATAGAACCTAATTTATGGAGAAGTAAGGTTAGTCAACAATGGAAAATAAAAAAGAAAAATTTCAAAGAAGACCAAATAGAAAAAAATGCTTTGTTGCTTACATCTTACAAAAAAAAAATTCTGTTTAAGCTAAATAAACGTTATAGATTGAATCTTTTAGCATATGATTATCTTGATTTCAATAAAAAAGAGATTTCTAGGTTTTTTTTAGAAAAAAAAAGAATTGGGTTGTATTCACCAAAAGAATCTTTTTCTGATTCTATCTTAAATTATAAGATGGGTTTTCAAGACACTGAAGAATTTTTAAATGAATTATCAAACAAAATCAATAATGAATTATTCACACATTTCGAAGGAATTCTGAAATTTCATTTTATTTCCGAAACAAAAACAGAACAAGAAAAACGAGAGTTTGAGATATTTTTTATAAGATATTGGATTTTTTGTAGACGAAAAAGATGCCGTTTCTGGGAAGTATGCAATAATATGCCGTCAATACAGCTACTGAGTAAAAAAAAAAAATTGTTAGCAACACAGGAACGAGTGTATTTTGAATTCATAAAACTACAGAAACGTGCCTTTTTCATTCAAAAATGGAGACAAGAACAAGCAAAAAAAAAAAAATTAATACAAAAAAAAAGACTTCTAAAGAAAGCAGAAAAGGATGGTATAGATGTAAAAAAGAAAAAAGAAAGTATACACAAAGAACTAGAAATTTTGACAGCACAACAAAAACGATTAACAAAACAAGAAAAAAAAAGAAAATTGTTAAAAAAAAGGTTTGGTTATAAATGTGCCGAAATATCTACAATAAGACAAAATTGGATCGAAAGTAAAGCAGAGCAAGAATTATTAGACAAAATAATAGATAAAAAAATCGAAAAACGAAAGTATTTTGCATCTTATTTTTGTTCCAAAAATCAAAAACAAGCGAAAGAACCTAAAAAAAACGAGAAAAAAAAAGAAATTAAAGAGGAAACAATATTAAATATAAGTAATACATTAGAAAAACAAGCAATACTTGAGGAAATTTTCATAGAAAAAAATAAAAAAATTACAAATAACGAGTATAGACACCGAGAACAACATTTACAAAAGTTATTAGATTTAATTGATGATCAAAAAGATGATGATTTCATAAATGAAGAGCGTGATGATGACATGTATAGATTATTTGCTAAAACTTTACACAAAGAAATTTTGTATTGGAAAAGTATGAAAATATCTTATACCAATTTGATTAAACAATTTTCTATTTTACGAAAAATGGCAAATGATCCCAAAAGAATAAAAGTTTTTGTTAATATATATTTTCAAGATATGCCTATTGAATTTTTCTTATTTACACATGATATGAAAAAATTAGATTTTCGTAATAAAGATATAAAAAATATAATACTAAAAAGAGTAATCAAACCTGTTTCACAATTACCTATGGAAAAAGTTTTAAGACGAAGACTTATTAATATTTCATTTTTATTTCCTAAAGAAAATTTAGAGAAACAAGTGACTGAATCTTTTTTGAAACTTAACAATTTCTTTCTTGAAGATATTCTTCTTCCAAAACGTCGTAGGGAATTTCGTATATTAAATCGTTTGAATTGTAAAAAACCGAAAAAAAAAAAAAACGTTGAAAATAATTTTCATTTTAATCAAAAAATTACTAAAAATATATATTTAGAGTCGAAAATAAAAATGAAACAAACTCTTTGGCCTAGTTATCGTCTAGAGGATCTTCTTTGCATGAATAGATATTGGTTTAATACGGCTGATGGAAGTCGTAATTCTATTTGGAGAATACGTATGTTTATTTGAAAAAGTTTTCTATTTTTAGAATATTTTTTGCTTGACAAAAAAGTGTTATATTCAATATATTGATTGATAAAAGAAAAGGTAAAAACTTATATTTGAGTTGTTTTTATAGAACAATTTGCTTCGAACTGTTCGTTTTCTATTTCTTTTTTTATTGTTTTGGATACTAAAATGTCTACCAAACATACTATCTCCCCCCCCTTTTTTGTGTTTATTCAATTAGATTAGAGCAACAGGAGTCGAACCTACGACTTAAACACTCCGTGATATCAACGACCATCTAGATCAGGCTCCGTTTATTTTTGAATGAATCTATATCTAATTGAATATTTTTGTATTTTTATAATGCAAACAATTTTTCAATAGTTATTTATTTCTATTTAATATAGAAATAAATAAGCCGCCATGGTGAAATAGGTAGACACGCTGCTCTTAGGAAGCAGTGCTTGAGCTTCTCGGTTCGAGTCCGAGTGGCGGCAAAACCTACTATTTAGTTCAACAGTTTAAATATGTTAGTTTTTTTTTAGTTAAGGAGGACCTATGTTATTTGTAACTTTAGAACAAATATTCAATCAATTCTATTTTTCTCTAATTTTAGTAATTGCTTTTATTTTTGGGGGAATCTTTTTTTACCCAGTAAAAGAACTAAGAATTTCTGGGAAAAGAGGCTTAATTTTTACTTTTTTTTGTTTAACGATAGTATTAATAATTCGTTGGTTTTCCTCAAGACATTTACCATTAAGTAATTTATATGAATCTTTAATATTTATCTCATGGAATTCATGTTTGATCCAGATTATTCTGGAAGTTTTAAATCCTAATATTCGTTGGTTGGGTGCAATTACAACACCAAGCGCTATGTTTACTCACGGGTTTGCTACTTTAGTTCTTCCTAAAGAAATGCAACAAACCGAAACGGTAGTACCTTCTTTACAAACTCATTGGTTAATGATGCATGTCATTATAATATTACTTGCATATATAATTCTTTTATGTGGATCTTTAGCTTCTATTGCTCTCTTAATTTTGAGTTCAAAGGAAAAATTTTCTTCATCTCTTTTTTTATGTTCAAATATTAGTGTAGAAAAAAAAGAGAAAAGTTATTTTCCTTTTTCAGTAGAAAATTTCCGTAAACTTCAACTAATTCAACAATTAGATCAATTGGGTTATTATACACTATTTATCGGTTTTATCCTTTTAACTATAGGTATTCTTTCAGGGGCAGTATGGGCTAACGAAGCTTGGGGATCTTATTGGAATTGGGACCCAAAAGAAATTTGGGCCTTAATAACATGGCTAATTTTTGCAATCTATATTCATATAAGATTGAATAAAGGGTGGAAAGGTAAAAAACCAGCACTTGTAGCTTCTATTGGATTTTTTTTTGTTTGGATATGCTATTTTGGTGTTAATCTTTTAGGGATAGGTTTTCATAGTTATGGATGGTTCATTTATAATGGTTAATTTAAAAAGAAAGTAATCCAAGGGGAAAAAACATCTTTTTACATAGATGTTTTTTTCACCTTGGATAAACAAACTTTTAAAAGACTGTTTCTTTATAAGTTTTTACTTAATAAGCTAGTCCCATACTACGAGTGGTTTCGTTTTTTAAATAAACACGTACACTTAAAAAATCTGTTGGACAAGCAGATTCACATCTTTTACAACCTATGCAATCTTCTGTTCGTGGAGCAGAGGCTATTTGCTTAGCCTTACAACCGGTCCAAGGGACCATTTCTAAAACATCAGTAGGACATGCTCGTACACATTGTGTACAACCAATGCATGTATCATAAATTTTGACTGAATGAGCCATTTGTTCTCCATATAATATTCTATTTTATATAAATAATATTCTATTTTTGTTTTTTTATCATCTTTTAATAAAAATTTATCTCTTTATTTTTGTTGTTTTAATGACTTTTTGAACCCTTGATATTTTGAATAGATATGATCAATAATTTTAAAATTACTAAAGATTTTTTTTAATTTCAATGCTTTTGCTCGCCAAAGCTTTTTGTTATTCCCAGATTTCCGTTTTTTTGGAACAGCCATTTTTTTGTTTAAATAGATTTTGTAAAAAATTCCTTATAAATTAAGTTGAAAACTTATGATAAACAAATTAGTTTGGTTTGGAACCAAGTTTCTTTTTATTGTATAAGTAAAGAAGAAGTCGCTTCCGTTTGATCAAAAGTTTCCGCAGACTCCTTTGGGAGGAATAGTCTTTTTTATGTGTCCCGAGGTGTCTACTGAGTTTTTGAACTCGATTGGTGAAAAACCATACTTGAGATTCGATGGATCCTCTCTTTTTCTCAGGAATGGAAGAGAAATGAATGTCAAAAGTATTGATCATAAAAACAAACTTGAATCAAAGGGAAAAGTGGAATAGAATCATTTCCTGTCTCCAAGGATTATGAAATATGTTAGTGTTGACGTTCCGATGGATCTTCTTGTTTGTTAATTCTCACCAGAGTAGCCCGATCTAAGTTTTCTAAATTTTCATTCCGTCTTAGAGGACGGGTAATTAATTCAAGCACGTCTCTTGCATTGGAAAATCCATGAATCTGAGCAAAAGTAAATTCAATGGACCATTTTGTACTAATTCCTCTTGCCTCTAATGGGTTCGCGTGAGCCATTCCCGTGATGGCCAGGTCAGGTTGTAACTCCCGCATACGCCGTATTTGATTGGAATTGTCTGGTTTTTCCACAATTCGTGGTATTGGTATACACCTCTTTCTACAGGAATCACGTAAAAGTGCTAATTCAGCAGCTTGATATCTTTTATCCATATATGGAATGCCTATTTCATAAACGATCATTCCACATCTGATTAATAATCTTGCTAAAGAGACT